CTATGGTAGATCATAATGTATATAATAGTGATAGTGAGGTAGTATGGGACAAAAAATAAATCCACTTGGTTTCCGACTTGGTATAACCCAAAGTCATCATTCCCTTTGGTTTGCAAAACCAAAAAATTATTCTGAGGACCTACAAGAAGATCAAAAAATAAGAGACTTTATTAAAAATTATATTCAAAAGAATATGAAAATATCCTCCGGCGCCGAGGGAATTGCGCATATTGAGATTCAAAAAAGAATCGATTTGATCCAGGTCATAATCTTTATGGGATTCCCAAAGTTATTAATAGAAAGTAGACCGCGAGGGGTCGAAGAATTACAGATGAATTTACAAAAAAAATTTCATTATGTGAATCGAAAACTTAACATTGCTATCACAAGAATTGCAAAACCTTACGGAAACCCTAATATTCTTGCAGAATTTATAGCAGGACAATTAAAAAATAGAGTTTCATTTCGAAAAGCAATGAAAAAGGCTATTGAATTAACTGAACAAGCGGATACAAAAGGAATTCAAGTACAAATTGCAGGGCGTATCGACGGAAAAGAAATTGCCCGTGTCGAATGGATCAGAGAGGGCAGGGTTCCCCTACAAACCATTCGAGCTAAAATAGATTATTGTTCCTATACAGTTCGGACTATCTATGGGGTTTTGGGCATCAAAATTTGGATTTTTATAGACAAGGAAGAGGAATAAGAAAACTTTCATTGTTTTTTCCTTCTATCTATTGATAGAAGGAAAAAGGGAGAAACTCGTTCATTCTTTTTCTTACCAATCAAACTAATTATTAATTCTCTTAATTCTATAGGGTTGAATAAAAATTCAATTGACCTTTTGATATAATTGCTATGCTTAGTGTGTGACTCGTTGGTTTTTTTTTAGGGTTAGGATTACAAAAGACCGGCCCGATAGTATGAAAACCAATTCATCACTTCATATTATCTGGATCTAAAGAACCAGTCAAGATATGTGAAATAAGTCATATCTTTGTAGCAACTGAAATAATTAAACTTTTTTAAAGCAAAATTACAGAAAAAAGGTGTGGATAAATGGAAGGATGAGAGAAAGAGAGAAAAAGAATATCAATGATATAGAATTCTAATATGGAAGGTCTGTGGGTTATCTCATAAAAGACAATGTAATAAAGCATCAATACTAATTGATTCATAACATAATGAAATATTCAAGGAATTTCTGATAGAAGAGAAGAAAAAACTCAAGAGCTTCGAGTCAATAAAGACTAAGAAAGTTGACTCAAGAATAAATTGGATTATGAGCTCCGTTGTAGAATTCTGACCTAATCATTTAGTACGAAGTGGTGGAAACGAAGGAACCTGTGAATGCAAAAGATTTTATTAAACAAATGAATCTTAATAATTCACTAGTTAGGATGGCGAAATGAACCGGAAATCAATTCATCTATTCGGAAAAGTGACGAACAAGTGCTAGGACTGAAATAGAGATTGCAAGAGTCAATATTCGCCCGCGAAAACTTTCTTTTTTTGAATTGGTAAACTCGGATAAAGGACAAAAGACAATAAAGATTTATTAGGACGTTAGAAAAAAATAAAATTTTTTATAAAAATATTCTAATAGCTATTCAAATTAATTGAAATTCCATTTTGAATCCTTTTATTCGCGAGGAGCTGGATGAGAAGAAACTCTCACGTCCAGCTCTGTAGTAGAGATGAAATTCCGAAACAACCATCAACTATAACCCCAAAAGAACTAAATTCCGTAAACAACATAGAGGAAGAATGAAGGGAATATCTTATCGAGGTAATCATATTTGTTTCGGTAAATATGCTCTTCAAGCACTTGAACCCGCTTGGATCACATCGAGACAAATCGAAGCAGGTCGCCGAGCAATGACACGAAATGCACGCCGTGGTGGAAAAATATGGGTCCGGCTCTTTCCAGATAAACCAGTTACAGTAAGACCTGCTGAAACACGTATGGGCTCAGGGAAAGGATCCCCTGAATATTGGGTAGCTGTTGTTAAACCGGGGCGAATACTATATGAAATGGGTGGAGTAACCGAAAATATAGCTAAAAGGGCTATTTTAATAGCAGCATCCAAAATGCCTATACGAACTCAATTTCTTATTTCGGGATAAAAATGTAGAACCGACAGAAATGAGTCCTGGGGATGAAACAAAATCACAGGTTTCTTTTTTTAGACTTAGACAAACAATATTTTTTTTTATTTTTTTTTCATCCTTTGCATTGGAAGAATAGACTCAAAAATTTATATGATTCAACCTCAGACCTATTTAAATGTAGCGGATAACAGCGGAGCTCGAAAATTGATGTGTATTCGAATCATAGGAGCTAGTAATCGCCGATATGCTCATATTGGTGACGTTATTGTTGCTGTGATTAAAGAAGCAGTACCAAATATGCCCCTAGAAAAATCAGAAGTAGTCAGAGCTGTAATTGTTCGTACCTGTAAAGAACTTAAACGTGACAGCGGTATGATAATACGATATGATGACAATGCTGCAGTTGTGATTGATCAAGAAGGAAACCCAAAAGGAACTCGCATTTTTGGGGCAATCCCCCGCGAATTGAGACAATTAAATTTTACTAAAATAGTTTCATTAGCTCCCGAAGTATTATAAAATAAAAAGAGATCTGATATTTTTGGGGTATTTGAAAAAAAATAGTTTAAGAATTAGATTAATTCGTAGCTTGTGTTTCGCGTATATACCTTAAAATTTTTATATTCATAAACCAATAAAAAAACATGTTAATTATATCCAATTTTGAGACACCAAAAGTTTGAGTTCATCATGGGTAGAGACACTATTGCTGAGATAATAACCTCTATACGAAATGCTGATATGGATAGAAAAAGAGTTGTTCGCATAGCATCTACTAATATTACCGAAAATATTGTTAAAATACTTTTCCGAGAAGGTTTTATCGAAAACGTCAGAAAACATCGAGAAAAAAACCAAAATTTTTTAGTTTTAACCCTGCGACATAGCAGGAATAGGAAAAGACCCTATAGGAATTTATTAAATTTAAAACGGATCAGCCGACCGGGTCTACGAATTTATTCTAACTCTCAACGAATTCCTAGAATTTTAGGTGGGATAGGGATTGTAATTCTTTCTACTTCTCGGGGTATAATGACAGATCGAGAGGCTCGACTAGAAGGAATCGGCGGAGAAATTTTATGTTATATATGGTAATTCATTTAATATCCAAATGAAATCCGAAACCTCTTCCTATTTGTAAAAAAAAAAAGATAAGGGGGTGAGTTGTCTAATATCGTTTCTCCTCCATTAGTTGATACCTCAAGGGGGCTTTACCTGAAATGAAAGAACAAAAATGGATTCATGAAGGTTTAATTACTGAATCGCTTCCCAATGGCATGTTCCGGGTTCGTTTAGATAATGAGGATCTGATTCTAGGTTATGTTTCGGGAAAGATCCGGCGTAGTTTTATACGGATACTTCCCGGAGATAAAGTCAAAATTGAAGTAAGTCGTTATGATTCAACCAGAGGACGTATAATTTATCGACTCCGAAACAAGGATTTGAAGGATTAGGTGATTTTTATTCAATACGATTCAAGATAAAAAATTCCAAGAAACCTATTTTCTACCGAGAAGTAGATTCAGAATTAAGATAAGGAATGACAAATATGAAAATAAGAGCTTCCGTTCGTAAAATTTGTGAAAAATGTCGACTAATTCGTAGACGGGGGCGCATTAGAGTAATTTGTGCCAATCCGAGACATAAACAAAGACAAGGATAAAGGGATAATCAGACTCACTAAAGGGCTCAGCGTACAAATAAAGAATCTGTTTTGACATGAAATGGATATATCCATATATTTTTGACTCATATTTATGAGATGATACAATATGGCAAAAGGTATACCGAGAACTGGTTTACGTAGAAATTTACGTATTGGTGCACGTAAAAGTGCACGTAAAATACCAAAGGGAGTTATTCATGTTCAAGCAAGTTTCAATAATACCATTGTTACAGTTACAGATGTACGAGGTCGGGTGGTTTCCTGGTCCTCGGCCGGTACTTGTGGATTCAAGGGTACAAGAAGAGGGACACCCTTTGCCGCTCAAACTGCAGCATCGGTTGCTATTCGTACAGTAGTAGATCAAGGTATGCAACGAGCAGAAGTCATGATAAAAGGTCCCGGTCTCGGAAGAGACGCCGCATTACGAGCTATTCGTAGAAGTGGTATACTATTAACTTTTGTACGGGATGTAACCCCTATGCCACATAATGGCTGTAGACCTCCGAAAAAAAGACGTGTATAGAAATAAACAGTGAAGAAATTTCAAGAGAAACAAGAGAAATAAATAATTCAATCAAAAAAAATATTATTACTATGGTTCGAGAGAAAGTAACAGTATCTACTCGGACACTACAGTGGAAGTGTGTTGAATCAAGAACAGACAGTAAACGCCTTTATTATGGTCGATTTATTCTGTCTCCACTTATGAAAGGACAAGCCGACACAATAGGCATTGCGATGCGAAGAGCTTTGCTTGGAGAAATAGAAGGAACATGTATCACACGTGTAAAATCTGAGAACGTCTCCCACGAATATTCTACTATAACGGGTATTCAAGAATCGGCCCACGAAATTATAATGAATTTGAAAGAAATTGTATTGAGAAGTAATCTATATGGAACTTGTGACGCGTCTATTTGTGTTAGAGGTCCTGGATATGTAACTGCTCGAGATATCATCTTACCACCTTATGTAGAAATTGTCGACAATACACAACATATAGCTAGCTTGACAGAACCAATAAATTTACGTATTGGATTAGAAATTGAAAGAAATCGCGGATTTCTTATAAAGATGCCACATAACTTTCAAGATGGAAGTTATCCTGTAGATGCTGTATTCATGCCTGTTCGAAATGTAAATCATAGTATTCATTCCTATGGAAATGGGAATGAAAAACAAGAGATACTCTTTCTCGAAATATGGACAAATGGCAGTTTAA